TTTATCATGACTTCTGCTCGTTGCATACCCTGATCTACTACTGTACGAATGGCATTTGCAGCTGCGGTTTGAGCAGCAAACGGCGTCCCTCTTCTTGTGCCCCTGAAGCCACAAGTACCGGCTGAGGACCAAGAAACCACCCGACCCCGTATATCGGTAACTGTTACAATGGTATTGTTGAAACTTGCTTGAACATGAATAACTCCTTTTGGTATTCGACGCCCATTCTTACGTGAACCAATGCGTCCATTCCTACGTGAGCCAACTTTTGTTATGGTTTTTGTCATATTTTATCATCTCATAAATATGAGTCAGAGATATACGGATATATCCATTTAATGTCAAAACAGATCCTTAATTTGTGTATTTGGTCCTTTAAAGAGTCCCTTTTAAAAAAGATTATCCCTGTCTCTGTTTATGCCTCGGGTTGGAACAAATTACTATAATTCGTCCCCGCCTACGAATCAGTCGACATTTTTCACAAATTTTACGAACAGAGGCCCTTATTTTCATATTTGTCATTCCTTACCTTAATTCTGAATCTACTCGTTGGAAGAAAATAAGTCTCTTTAAATTTTGAACCTTCAATTGTATCCGCATGAGAGGAATGTTGAAAAGGCTTCTTAATTTAATCGTTCGAATCTTTATTGCGGAGTCTATAAATTATGCACCCCCGGTTCATTGACTCATAAGGACTTACTTCCGTTTTGACTCTAGCGCCTGACAGTATTCGTATAAAACTACGCCGGATCCTTCCTGAAATATAACCTAGAATCAGATTGTTCTTATCTAAACGAACCCGAAACATACTCTTTTGGGAAGTCAAAAAGTAATTCAAAAACCTTCATGAATACTTTGTTTGTTCTTTTATTCTGGGTAACCCCCTTGAATTATCAACTAATGGAGTAGGAGTGATATTATACAACCAACCCGCCTTTCCTCTTTCTTTTTTTCACAAAACAAATAGGAAGTTACAGATACAGATGCAATTCGGATATCAGAAAGATCACCATATATAACACAAAATTTCTCCTCCGATTCCTTCTAGTCGAGCCTCTCGATCTGTCATTATACCTCGAGAAGTAGAAAGAATTACAATACCCATTCCTCCTAAAATCCTAGGAATTCGTTGATGGTTGGAATAAATTCGTAGGCCAGGTCGGCTGATACGTTTTAAAACAGTTCTATATGGTCCTTTTATATTCCTTCTATGTCGCAGAGTTGAAACCAAGAAATATTTATTGCTTGCTCGATGTTTTCTCACATTTTCAATAAAGCCTTCTCGTAGAAGTATTTTAACAATGTTTTCGGTTATATTTGTAGATGCTATTCGAACCGTTCCTTTTTTATCCATGTCAGCATTTCGTATAGAAGTTATTATTTCGGCAATAGTGTCCCTACCCATGATGAACTATAATTATTGGTTCCTCCGAGTTTTTATATAATCAGCATGCTCCGCTTTTTTTATGAATTATTAAAGGTATATGCGTGAGAAACAATCTACTAATGCATTCTACTAATTTATTGAATCGAATTCAGACACCCCATTTTTTTTTTTCAGATATGCGCTATATTATGTTCTTATCTACTTAGTATTTATAATACCTCAGGAGCTAATGAGACTATTTTAGTAAAATTCAACTGTCTCAATTCCCGAGCGATTGCACCAAAAACTCGAGTTCCTTTTGGATTTCCTTCTTGATCAATGACAACTGCTGCATTGTCATCATATTGTATTATCATACCATTGTCACGTTTGAGTTCTTTACACGTACGTACAATTACAGCTCTGATTACTTCAGATCTTTGTAGAGGCATATTTGGCACTGCTTCTTTGATTACAGCAACAATAACATCACCAATATGAGCATATCGGCGATTACTGGCTCCTATGATTCGAATACACATTAATTCTCTAGCCCCGCTGTTGTCCGCTACATTTAAATAGGTCTGAGGTTGAATCATATCATTATTTTTTTTTTTTCTTTCAATGCAAAGTGCGAAGAAAAAAAAGAAGAAATATTGTTTGTCTAGAAAGAAAAAAAAAACTGCGGTTTTTTTCATCACGAGGTTCCTTTCTTTTCGTTCCACATCCCTATCCCGCAATAACGAATTGAGTTCGTATAGGCATTTTGGACGCAGCTATAGAAATAGCTTCTCTGGCTACAATTTCGGATACTCCACCCATTTCATAAAGTATTCGACCCGGTTTAACGACGAATACCCAATATTCGGGTGATCCTTTCCCCGAACCCATACGTGTTTCGGTAGGCCTTACTGTAACAGGTTTGTCTGGAAATATACGTACCCATATTTTTCCACCACGACGCGCATACCGTGTCATGGCTCGGCGCCCCGCTTCTATTTGTCTAGATGTGATCCAAGCGGGTTCAAGTGCCTGAAGGGCGTATCCACCGAAACAAATTCGATTGCCTCGATAAGATATTCCCTTCATTCTTCCTCTATGTTGTTTACGAAATCTGGTTCTTTTGGGGTTATAGTTGATGGCTGTTTCTCAATGCCATCTCTACTGCAGAACCGGACATGAGAGTTTCTTCTCATCCAGCTCCTCGCGAATGAAACGGTTAAATAATATATATTAGAGATATATATATGTGTATTTAATACAACGACTCCTGGAATTTTTGGATTTGAGATCGAATCTGTCACGCAGGAATTTGTATATCTTGCTCATATATAAAATTACAAATTTATTTTTATTATTATTATATTAATATTATGTATATATAATTTTATATTATAATTAATGAATCCGAATTTCTTTATTTTTACCTTTATTGAATATTCAATCGCCTAAAACTTAGAAATCCAATAAGGCTTTCGCGGGCGAATATTGGCTCTTTCAACATCCATTTCATTTGTAGGGGCATCCAATGGCTTATCAGAATAAATGAATTGGTTCTTGGCTCGTTCCGCCATCCCACCCAATGAATCAGTAGGATTCGTTTTCAAAGGAATCTTATGCAGTCACGGGTTCTGTCGTTCCCATCGCTTCTCGATTAATGGCTAGGCTCGAACTCTGCAATGGAGCTCTTAATAAAATTTGTTCCTGAATCAATCTCCTCAGTCTTTATTGACTCGATGCTCTTTATTATTTTTCTGATTTTCTTATGAATTGGATTCATATAATTTTTTTATTATGTATGGACAAATATGTATTAATGCTTTATTACATTGCCTTTTATGAGACAGTTCATAGACCATACATATTGGAATTATATATCATTGCTATTCTTTTTCTTTCTTTCTCTCACCCCCCCATCTACTCATATCCCTTTATTTTTTCTTCACAACCTTATAATATTACTAAAAAGTTTATTTTTTATGTAAAAAAGATTTCAGTTGCTACAACAATATGATCAATACATCATATAGTGACTGGTTCCTTGGATCCAGATAATATGAAGCAATGAGCTGGTTATTAGTTATATAGTTATTAGTTCATACTACGGGACGGTCCCGTGTTTTTTAATCCTAACCTAAATTTAAATAAAAAACCAACGAGTCACACACTAAGCATAGCAATTATATGGGGTCAATCAAATTGTTATTCAACCCTATATAATTAGAATTTTTTGATTGAACGGAAAAAATGAATGAGTTTGTTATTTTTTATTAAATTGCCGGATGGTTGGAACAGAAAGACAACGAAAGGACCATTATTCCTCGTCGGAAAATATCCAAATTTTTATTCCTAATGCCCCATAGATAGTTCGAACTGTATAGGAACAATAATCAATTTTAGCTCGAATGGTTTGTAGGGGAACCCTACCTTCTCGGATCCATTCGACACGTGCAATTTCTTTTCCGTCGATACGCCCTGCTATTTGTACTTGAATTCCTTTTGTATCCGCTTGTTCAGTTAATTCAATAGCTTTTTTCATTGCCTTTCGGAACGAAACTCTATTCTTTAATTGTCCGGCTATAAATTCTGCAAGAATATTAGGTTGTCCATAAGGTTTTGCAACTCTTGTGATAGCAATGTTAAGTTTTCGGTTCCCAGAATGAAATTCTTTTTGTACATTGCTCTGTAATTCTTCGATTCCTCGCGGGCTGCCCTCTATTAACAATTTTGGGAATCCCATATATATTATTACCTGGATCAGATCGATTCTTTTTTGAATCTTTATGCGTGCAATTCCCTCGACGCCAGAGGATATTTTCATATTTTTTTGTACATAATTCTTGATACAATCCTGTATTTTTTGATCTTCCTGTAGACCCTCGGAATAACTTTTTGGTTGTTCAAACCAAACAGAATGATGACTTTGAGTTGTACCAAGTCTGAAACCGAGTGGATTTATTTTTTGTCCCATAACACCTCGCTGTCTCTATAAGGCCATATCATTTCTCTATTAGCCCATGTCATTCTGTCCTCATATAGCATATGATCCATCATATATAGATACCTCTCTCTTACATCCGTATACTTATCTTTATATACCCATCCATATTTTCTTAACCATATAAAATAATTTTTATCTTTAGATATATCTTGCAATACAATAGTTATATGACAGGTGGGTCTTTTTATTGGATAACTACGTCCTCGAGCCCGGGGTTTTAACTTTTTCCTGATAGTACCCTCATTAACTTCAGCTTGACTGATGATTAAAGCCGTTTCGTTGAAACCCATATTGTGACTCGCATTTGCTGCTGCAGAATAAACTAATTTAAAAATGGGATAACATGCTCGATAAGGCATTAGTTCTAGTATCATCAGTGTTTCCTCATAGGTACGCCCACGAATCTGATCAATAACTCTTCGCGCTTTATGAGCCGACATATGTATATGTTGACCTAAAGCGTATACTTCTACATCCGGGTCACTTTTGACCATAAGGTTCGCCTCCCACCAATAAACGATGAGCACCCATATTCACTTTATTAATTAACATTAACGACGAGATTTATTATCGTTTCTCGCATGCCCCCGGAAATTCAGAGTAGGTGCGAATTCTCCCAATTTGTGACCTACC